TACTTATACATTAAGGCATAGGTCGTCGATTCCGCATTGGATAAAAGAGGGAAAATGCCCTTTTTTAGAATAAGTGGTTCAAATCATTTTATCGAGATGAGTGTTCTATATTGATAAAAGATTCTTTTTTAAACCACCTCTATATTAACATAGAGGTAGAAAGAGTACTATGCTGCGCCTAGACTTCAAACGGTTTGCTTTAACCATCTTAATAGACCCTCATTATTGGTTGCTAGAGAATCAAAGTAGATTTGCCAATGAATCGCGAAATGTTATGGTTCTTACATATAATTTATTAAGAAGTAATTCGCGAGATCATGCACCTCCCTTTCCCAGTTATAACGGAAACAAGGGGTACAGCTGATTGGATCCAGCCTATTCTTGAAATAAACAACTCACACACACTCCCTTTCCAAAAAAGATCAATACACCAATAACTATACTTAGATTTATTGGATTTGTTGCTAAAATATCGGTATTAAATCCAAAACTCCCGGCAGACGACCAGTGGCCCAAAGAAACGAAAGAGTCGGTTACATTTTTCATATAATTTCCCCTTGACTAAAAAATCGACCGGAGTTCTTTTTCTATCACTTTGCCCTTTTTATTTATTATTTTTTTTTGAAATCAAGTCAAAAAAGACTCGAGTTATGTTATAAAGTATAAACTACTCCTTGGTTGTTGCAACACCTCAAAAAAAGAGCTTCTCTTGACTACGTACGGGAAGGATGAAAGAGAGTCGGTATGCTAATGCCTCATCTGCAAATCAGCCCTTCCCATAGGTTATTTTCTCAACGAATAAGGAATTGTAGGAGGGAAGTCTTGATCTAATTTGAAAAAGCAAACGACAAGTCAAAGGCAATAAAATAGGAAAAATTTGTATTTTTCTAAGATTAAACAAAAGGATTCGCAAATAAAAGTGCTAATGCTACAACTAATCCATAAATCGTTAAAGCTTCCATAAAAGCTAGACTAAGCAATAGAGTACCTCGTATTTTTCCCTCTGCCTCGGGCTGTCTCGCGATACCCTCTACGGCTTGACCCGCAGCAGTCCCTTGACCAATTCCAGGTCCAATAGAAGCAAGCCCTACAGCCAATCCAGCAGCAATAACGGAAGCAGCAGAAATCAGTGGATTCATGATAAGTCCCTCGTACCAACAAAAAGAAATGGTTAATGATACAATCAGCCAATGAATTATGACTTAATTATTCCATCGATACATCCAGTCGAAGTAACTAAGAACTTCGAATTTAAGTAAGAATATTATTGAATAATCCGACCTACTTCGATATCTAGTTTTTCGTTTCTATCCCGCAGAGTTTTGGTGAATTCATAGCATTTTCGTTCTGCCATTTCGTGATTCCGAACTCTTAATTTCAATTCTTTCATCTTTTCTTGATTTCATCTCTTTATTCAGCGAATTCACAGCCACAACGATATGAGAGAACTTCTATTTGAACCCACACACGGTAGTGCGGAAAATGAAATATATCTTTAGTTCATATATAACTAGTCAATATCTAATATCACATATACATGTCTTTCTTCCATAACGTAAACCATTAGCCATTATATTCAATTGGGTTCGAGAACCCATTCGTTTTTTAGGAATCCCCCCCTTTTCTGCTGTATTCGTATTTATTTATCATTAGTCCACCCGAATACATTCTAAATGGACTAATGAAATTGATTAACGCGAATTATTGCATAAAAATTATTTGATTGATCTAAGTTCGTGCAATTTATTAAATTTTTTATGGTCAATTGTTGAATAAAACCAACTGTAAAGTAGAATCCTTTTTACCATTTTTTATTTAATCACACGTTGTAAACATATATCTTAATTCAAATCAGAATTTGAATAAGAAGATTGGCCGACCGACCAATATAATAAATATATATAATATCTAGAAAGGCCAATATTCGTCGAAAAGGTAGCATCTTAAGTGGATGAAAGGATAATTTTAGGAAAAAGATCTCAAGGATCTCTTTCCTTTTTTTTACAACTCCCTAATATCGTAATTTGAGATTTTTTGTTCCTATTGCTGTATATAGAGTCTTGTATATTTCTATTCCTTAAGTAAATCACTTTTATCTGTACATACATTGCTTTGTACTAAGCTAAAAAAAAACTATTTCAATGATGGCCTTCCATAGATTCACCTATATAAGCCGCGGCTAAAGTTGCAAAAATAAGAGCTTGAATACCACTTGTAAATAATCCAAGGAACATGACAGGGATAGGAACTACTGAAGGTACTAAAGAAACAAGAACAACAACTACTAATTCATCCGCTAAGATATTTCCGAAAAGTCGAAAACTAAGTGATAAGGGCTTGGTGAAATCTTCTAAGATGTTAATGGGTAAAAGAATCGGGGTTGGTTGAATATATTTCCCGAAATAACTTAATCCCTTTTTGTTAAGACCTGCATAGAAATATGACACTGACGTGAGTAAAGCCAAAGCAACCGTAGTATTTATATCATTCGTAGGTGCGG